ACTTATTCTTTCGTAGTTTTGGTGAAATACTTCAAATTATTCAAATCAAGAAATTACAATTGGTCAAATCATATGATAGAAAGAGATTAATTACCAGTCTCCTTCGCATTTGAAAATTCAAACAAAATTAGGGATATTTTTCCAAAGTTTGACAAGTTACTAAAAATATTATTATTTTTCGAAATATTTTATGTGATTTTCCTATATCTTTTACCCATCCTGTCTATTCTTTTAGATTTTTAGAAAAAAAATACATAATGATAATAAATTAGAAAAGCGCGGATTTTTTTTGAACAATAAATGTCTTTCACATCCAGCTATAACAATGAGTAATCTCTTAATTTTTATTTAAATGGCAGTTCCAAAAAAACGTACTTCTGCATCAAAAAAGCGTATTCGTAAAAATTTTTGGAAAAGGAAGGGGTATCGGGCAGCGTTAAAAGCGTTTTCCTTAGGGAAATCTCTTTCTACCGGGAATTCAAAAAGTTTTTTTGTGCGACAAACAAATAAAATAAGTAATAAAACATAACACGTTGGAATAATCGAAATCGGCCTGAGTCAATTTTTGACTCATTTCGAAAATCAAATTCTTGATTTCCATTTCCTCTTGAGTTAATCAATAGGAAATGGAAATCATTCCACTCTTAGAATATGTGGAATACTTATTTTTGCGTTTACCTTACCGAAACCGAATTGAAAAAAAAAAAAAGAAAGTATTCTTTTTGTTGACAAAAAAAGAATAGAAGATACTAATAATTTCTTTTGAGTATATTTTCTCATTTCCAAGTCGGGGAGTATTATTTTTTCTATCAACCTATTTGTAATATGAAGTTTTCCTTTATTTGTGCAATTTTCTTACTTTTGGATTTTCTATATCTATAAATTCCTATACTATATATATAAATTCCTATATAGGTCTCATATATCTCTCGCCATAAATCCACGCAAAAACATTTAGTGTAGATATTCTGGATAAATATGTGTTAATTTTGAATGATCAAAAATAGGTTCTTTTTTTGTTCATTGAACAAAATTGATTTTTTGGTTTCACTTTTGAAAATAAAATCAATTTAAAACAGTTCATTAAATCATTAAAACGAAACCAAAAAAAATTTTTTGACGGTTCTATCCCTTAATTCATAGTAAATTCATAGTAATAGTAGGACTATCTTCTTTTACAAGAGTTCAAGTGGAGGAGAATATAAAATACACAATAAAACTAAGGCATTAAACTAAAATGAAAATATGAACCTTCAAATACCTATTTGAACGAATTTTTATTCATTAATTTGAATAAATATTGCACCAATTGAATTCTTAAATCTAGACGATTGCTTATTCACAGGCTATTATCAGGTCAAGACAAGCCGCTATGGTGAAATTGGTAGACACGCTGCTCTTAGGAAGCAGTGCTAGAGCATCTCGGTTCGAGTCCGAGTGGCGGCATGTCATCTCCTGAAAAAAGTAAATAGATCCTATTAAATAGATCCTATAATAAATAATAAATTTAATTCCCGATTTCAATTTTATAATTAAGGGACTCCTTTTTTTATGATATTTTCAACCTTAGAGCATATATTAACTCATATTTCTTTTTCGATCGTTTCAATTATAATTACAATTTATTTGATAACCTTTTTAGTTGATGAAATGGTAAAGCTATATGATTCATCCACAAAGGGCATGATAATGACTTTTTTCTGTATAACGGGGTTATTAATTACTCGTTGGATTTATTCGGGACATTTTCCACTAAGTGATTTATATGAATCGTTAATCTTTCTTTCATGGAGTTTTTCCGTTATTCATATAGTTCCGTATTTCAAAAAAAATAAAAATATTTTAAGTACCATAATTGGTCCAAGTGCTATTTTTACCCAGGGCTTTGCTACTTCAGGTCTTTTAACTGAAATACACGAATCCACAATATTAGTACCCGCACTTCAATCTGAGTGGCTAATAATGCACGTAAGTATGATGATATTAGGCTATGCGGCCCTTTTATGTGGATCATTATTATCAGTATCACTTTTAGTCATTACAGTTAGAAAAAATAAAAAGTTTTTTTCTACGAGTAATCATTTATTAAATTTTAATGAATCATTTTTCTTTGGTGAAATCGAATACATGAATGAACGAAGTAATGTTTTACAAAATACTTCTTTTTTTTCTCCAAGGAATTATTATAGGTCGCAATTAAGTCAACAATTGGATTATTGGAGTTATCGGGTTATTAGTCTAGGATTTATCTTTTTAACCATAGGAATTCTTTCTGGAGCAGTATGGGCTAACGAAGCATGGGGATCCTATTGGAGTTGGGACCCAAAAGAAACTTGGGCTTTTATTACTTGGATCATATTCGCGATTTATTTACATACTCGAACAAATATAAAATGGAAAGGTACGAATTCCGCAATTGTAGCGTCTATTGGGTTTCTTATAATTTGGATATGCTATTTTGGGGTCAATCTATTAGGAATAGGACTACATAGTTATGGTTCATTTACATTAACATCTAATTGAATTGAAAAAAAAAAAGGGGGGGTTCTTACAATATACATAGGAATAGAAAAGTGTACAGCACATATCAGATAAAAAAACTTTGTATGAGCTGTTGAGACCCCGGCGAATCACTACAATATTTGATTCACCGGGGTCTCAACAGCTCAATTTTTTGACTTAATGTAAGAGAAAAAAAGCCTTCGTTTTGTCATTGTAGAACGAACATTTTAATAAAAACTATCTATAAAAAAAATTAGATAGAATAACTTCAACCCTTTCAACTGATAATGAAAGAACGAAATCAGGGTACATACCAATACCTAGTACGGGTAAAAAAATAGAGATCGAAATAAATAACTCTCGCGGTCCAGAATCAAAAAAATAATAATTTGGAACATTAAATATCTTGTATCCATAGAACATCTGACGTAAGATAGATAATAAATAAATAGGAGTTAATATAATTCCAATTGCCATTACAAAAGTAATTAGGAGTTTTGTCATTAAAAGATATTTTGGACTAGTAATTAGTCCAAAAAATACTATTAATTCGGCAACAAAACCACTCATACCGGGTAATGCAAGGGAGGCCATCGAAAAGCTACTGAACATCGTGAATATTTTTGGCATTGGAATAGCTATTCCGCCCATTTCGTCAAGATAAACAAGACGTGTTCTATCATAAGTTGTTCCGGCCAAGAAAAAAAGTGCAGCACCAATAAATCCATGAGAGATTATTTGTAAAAGGGCTCCGTTGAGCCCCATATCGGTGATAGAACCAATTCCTATAATTATGAAACCCATGTGAGATACAGAGGAATAGGCTATCCTTTTTTTTAAATTCCGTTGACCGAGAGATGTTGAAGCTGCATAAATTATTTGCATTGCGCCTACAATTATCAACCAAGGAGAAAATATAGAATGAGCATGAGGGAATAATTCCATATTAATCCGAACTAACCCATACGCTCCCATTTTTAATAAGATTCCGGCTAGAAGCATACAAGTACTATAATGTGCTTCTCCGTGGGTATCTGGTAACCATGTATGCAGAGGTATGATTGGTAATTTGACAGCAAAAGCAATAAAAAATCCAATATAAAATATTATTTCCAAGGCCACTGGGTAGGACTGATTGGCTAATATTTCAAAATTTAATGTTGGTTCAGTAGAACCATATAAACCTATACCCAGAACTCCCATTAAAAGAAAAACAGAACCCCCCGCAGTGTATAAAATAAATTTTGTAGCTGAGTACAGACGTTTTTTTCCTCCCCACATGGATACAAGTAAATACACGGGAATTAATTCTAACTCCCACATGAGGAAAAAAAGTAAAAGGTCCCGAGAAGAAAATAATCCTATTTGTCCGCTGTACATTGCTAACATCAGGAAATGAAATAATCGAGAATCTCGAGTAACTGGCCAAGCCGCTAAAGTGGCTAAAGTAGTGATGAACCCTGTCAGTAAAATGGGTCCTATAGAGAGTCCATCTATTCCTAATCTCCAATGGAAATCAAAAAAATCGATCCATTTATAATCCTCCACTAGTTGGACTAATGGATCATCCGGTTGAAAATGATAGCAGAATGCATAAGTCGTTAGAAGAAGTTCTAGGATACATATACATAGAGTATACCAACGGATTACTCTATTTCCTCTATGCGGAAGAAAGAAAATTAAGGAACCCGCAAATATTGGCAAAACTACAATTATTGTTAAGCAAGGAAAGTGGTTCGTGGTAAAGACAAGATACACTTGGGCCAGAAAACCCGTGCTCAATTTAAAATACTCAAATTGAGCACGGGTTTTGTCGGTAAAAAAAAGTAAAATGGATTCAAATAGAGTTTTATGGAACGTATCAATAAGCTAGACCCATACTGCGAGTTGTTTCATGCCATAAATAAACCCGAACACTCAAGAAATCCGTTGGACAGGCGGATTCACATCTCTTACAACCAACACAGTCTTCGGTCCTTGGAGCAGAAGCTATTTGTTTAGCTTTACATCCGTCCCAGGGTATCATTTCTAATACATCAGTCGGGCACGCTCGGACACATTGAGTACATCCTATACATGTATCATAAATCTTTACTGAATGTGACATTGGATCTATACATTTTTGAAGGTCATAAATTTTCGGTCTAGTAAACTAACTTATAAATGAATCCTATGTTTAGATACCAGACGAATCAATGAGTGATCAGAATCAATCTACTTAACTACTTACCGAATTGATTTATGAATGAGGGCCAAAATACTTTGATTTCTTATGTTTTTGCAACCATGATCATACCTTCCCTTCCCGTATCAAACCTGCTGATTTGAATTAATTTATTAATATTCAAATTTACAGTTATATGATTGCTACTATTTATTCAACAAATTTGATTGGTTTATACGAGTTGATTTTCTGTTACGATAAATTGATGAAACAATAGCCGGTCCAATAGCTGCTTCAGCGGCTGCAATAGCTATAATAAAAATTGAGAAAATAT